ATACTATGATTCACATTTCGAACAGGCATGAATACAGCATCTATAGGATAACAATTTCCGTCTTGAAAGGTATTTGGCGTTTTTATATTATATCCTCGACTCCTCTCGATTTGTAATCCAATAGACAAATCAATTGGTTCTGTTAGGCTCGCTATGTGCTGCGTATTATCAACGATTTCCACAGAAGGCGGCAAGAGGATGTCTTGAGCAGTTACATATCCCGGGCCTTTGACACAAATAAGCGCGTCACAAGGTCCATAAAGATTACTTCTCAATACAATATCTTTCAAATTCATTAAAATTTCATGTACCGATTCTTGAATACCCACTATGGTAGAATATTCGTGTGGGATTTTCTCAGATTTTACGCGTGTAATACATGTTCCTTCTATTTCTCCAAGCAAAACTCTTCGCATCGCAATGCCTATTGTGTCGGCTTGACCTTTCATAAGTGGAGACAAAATAAAGCGCCCATAATAAAGACGCTTACTGTCTGCTCTTGATTCAACACACTTCCACTGCAGTGTCCGAGTAGATACTTTTACTTTCTCTCGAACCATAGTAATATTATTTGTCAGATCCTTGAGTCATTTATTTCTCTTGAAATCTCTTCAATGTTTATTTCTACACCCGTCTTTTTTTAGGGGGTCTGCAACCATTGTGTGGCATAGGGGTTACATCCCGTACGAAATTTAAAAGGATACCGCTTCTACGAATAGCTCGTAATGCTGCATCTCTTCCGAGACCAGGACCCTTTATCATGACTTCTGCTCGTTGCATACCTTGATCCGCTACTGCTCGAATAGCATTTCCTGCTGCGGTTTGAGCAGCAAAAGGCGTACCTCTTCTTGTACCCCTGAATCCACAAGTACCGGCCGAGGACCAAGAAATTACCCGACCCCGGACATCTGTAACAGTCACAATGGTGTTGTTGAAACTTGCTTGAACATGAATAACGCCCTTTGGTATTCGACGTCCGCTTTTACGTGAACCAATCCGTCCCGGCCTACGTGAACCACTTCTTGGTGGAGATTTTGCCATAGTTGATCATTTCATAAATATAAGTCAGAGATATATGGATATATCCATTTCATGTCAAAACCGATCTTTTATTTTGATTTGTTCATCGGTTACTTTCTAAACTTTTCGAAAGATTATCCTTGTCTTTGTTTATGTCTCGGGTTGGAACAAATTACTATAATCCGTCCCCTCCTGCGGATCAGTCGACATTTTTCACAAATTTTACGAACTGAAGCCCTTATTTTCATAATTGTTATTCCTTAAATGAATTTCGAATCTACTTATTGGAAGAAAATAAGTTTCTTGAAATTTTTGAACCGCGATTTGTATCCCCCTGACAGGAATGGTGAAAAATCACCTAATCACTCAAATCCTTTTGTGTAGTCTATATATTATTATTATATCCTCCAGTTGAATCATAACGACTTCCTTCAATTTTGCCTCTAGCCACCGGGAGTATATGTATAATAGTATATGTAGATGTAGAAAACCGGGTCGGATCCCTCCTGAAACATAATCTAGAATCTTACTTCGCTCTCTAAACTATCTAAAAGAACCCGGAGCATACCTTTGGTAAGTTATTCGGTCGGTAATTAAACCTCGAGGAATCCTCCCCTTTTTTTCTCACAACCCAAAAGTAAGCTCCAAATACAATTCGGATAGAAGAATAATTACCATATATAACACAAAATTTCTCCACCGATTCTTTCTAGTCGAGCCGCTCGGTCTGTCATTATACCCCGAGAAGTAGAGAGAATTACAATCCCCATCCCATCTAAAATTCTAGGAATTCGTCGATAGTTAAAATAGATTCGTAGACCGGGTCGACTGATTCGTTTTAAATTGAAAATGGGTCTATATGGCCCTTTCCTATTCCTTCGATGTCGTAGGGTTAAAACCAAAAACTCTTTTTTGTTTTCCACGAGTTTCCTTGCGTTTTCGATAAAACCCTCTCGCAAAAGTATTTTAACAACGTTTTCGGTGATGTTAGTAGATGCTATTCGAACCGTTCCCTTTCTATTCATGTCAGCATTTCGTATAGAAGTTATTATGTCAGCAATAGTGTCCTTGCCCATGATAAACTGAAAATTTTGTTGCTTCCGAATTTTGATATAATCAACATGTTCTTTTTTTTATGAAAATTATTAAAAGTATATGCATGAGACATACTCTACTAAATTTTGATTTATCTATTTTCTTTTCATACTATCACTATATCGCGGTCCCCTCTTATAATACTTCAGGTGCTAATGAAACTATTTTAGTAAAATTCAACTGTCTCAATTCCCGGGCGATCGCACCAAAAACTCGAGTTCCCTTTGGATTTCCTTCTTGATCAATGACAACTGCAGCATTGTCATCGTACCGTATTCTCATACCGTTATCGCGTCTGAGTTCTTTACAAGTACGTACAATTACAGCTCTGATCACTTCTGATCTTTCTAGAGGCGTATTGGGTACTGCTTCCTTGATCACAGCAACAATAACGTCACCAATATGAGCATATCTACGATTACTGGCTCCTATGATTCGAATACACATCAATTCTCGGGCACCGCTATTGTCTGCTACATTCAAATGGGTTTGAGGTTGAATCATATCGTTTTTTGAGTCCGTTTTTTTAATGTTTAATTTTTAATTTAAAGTAAAGCACTGACAGGACGAAGTAAAAAAAAAAAAGAAAAAAAAAAAGGGGAAGACCCGCATTTTTTGATTTTTTTATACCCAAGATTTATTTCCTTTGTTTCGACATTCCTATCCCGAAATAATGAATTGAGTTCTTATAGGCATTTTGGACGCCGCTATTGAAATAGCCTTTCGAGCTATATTTTCAGCTATTCCACTCATTTCATAAAGTATTCTACCCGGTTTAACGACGGCTACCCAATATTCGGGGGATCCTTTACCGGACCCCATACGGGTTTCCGTGGGTCGTAGTGTAACTGGTTTGTCTGGAAAGATACGTACCCATATTTTTCCACCGCGCCGTACATTTCGTGTCATTGCTCGGCGCCCCGCTTCGATTTGTCTAGATGTGATCCAAGCGGGTTCAAGTGCTTGAAGAGCATATCTGCCGAAACAAATATGATTACCTCGATAAGATACGCCTTTCATTCTTCCTCTATGTTGTTTACGGAATCTTGTTCTTTTGGGGTTATAATTGATGGTTCTTTCTCAATGCCATCTCTACTACAGAACTGGACATGAGAGTTTCTTCTCATCCAGCTCCTCGCGAATGAAAGGACTCAAAAATATTTTATCAAGATATAGGGGGATTTAATGAATAATATACTGAAGCATAGGATTTTTTGAAAGTTCATCTAATTAATAATTAATCGATTCGAAATTTGTATATCATGTTTAGATATAGAATTGAAACATTTATGTTCTATTTGTAGATAATCTCAATGTCTTTTTTTTTTTATCGTTATAACAAATCTTTTTTTTGTTTTGCCCTTTACCATATCGGATCGATCAAAATGAATCAATCCAATAAAAAATAAATAAATAAATAAACCTTTCGCGGGCGAATATTTACTCTTTCAATATCTATTTCAGTTGTAGGGTTAGTTCATGACCTCTACGAATAAAAGAATAGTTTAGTTCCTGGGTTCGTTTCGCCATCCCACCCAATAAATCATTAAGATTCATTTCCAATAGAATCCTCTTTATTCACGGGTTCCGTCGTTCCCATTGCTTCTCGATTAATGGTTAGGTCTGAATTCTCCAACGGGGCCCTTAATGAAATTTTTTCTTAAGTCAATTTTCTCAGTTTTTATTGGCTCGGGGCTCTTTATTTTTTTTGTTCTATGAGCGGATTCATCTAGGTAGGGATGAATCATTATTGATGCTGTATTACACTGTTTTTTATGAGATGACTTACAGACCTTACATATTGGAATCTTATATCATTGTTATTTTCTTTCTCTCTTTCTCTCATCCTTCCATTTATCCGCATGCTTTTCTCTTTTCTTTCACAACTTAGAACTTCACAACCTACAATCAGATTGGGTTTTTATGTTTATGCAAATTTCAGTTGCTACAACGATATGACCACTATATTATATCTTGACTGGTTCTTTGGATTCAGATAATACGAAGCAATGAGTTGGTTATTAGTGCTATAGTTATTAGTTCATACTACAGGACGGTCCATTTTTTGGAATCCTAGTCCTAAAAAAAACCAACGAGTCGCACACTAAGCATAGCAATTATATAAAATATAAAAAAATCAATCGAATTTTTATTCAACCCTATAGAATTGCGGAATTTCTCATTTTTGTTTTGATTGAAGATAAAAAGAGCTCGTTCTTTGTTTGGTTTATTTCCATTAATGGGGAGCTCTAAAGACACGTAAACTTTTATTTTTTTTCGTCTACAAATATCCAAATTTTGATTCCCAATACCCCGTATATAGTTCGAACCGTATAGGAACAATAATCAATTTTAGCTCCAATGGTTTGTAGAGGAACTCTACCTTCTCTGATCCATTCGGCGCGCGCAATTTCTTTTCCGTCAAGACGCCCTGCAATTTGTACTTGAATTCCTTTTGTATCGGCCTGTTCCGTTAATTCAATAGCTTTTTTCATTGCTTTGCGAAAAGAAACTCTATTTTTTAATTGGCCGGCTATAAATTCGGCAAGAATATTGGGGTGTCCATAAGGATTTGCAATTCTTGTAATAGCAATGTTTATTTTTCGATTCACACAATTAAGTTCTTTTTGTACATTCATCTGTAATTCTTCAATTCTTCGCGGTCTATTTTCTAGTAATAATTTTGGGAACCCTATATAGATTATAACTTGAATTAGATCAATTCTTTTTTGAATCTCTATCCGTGCAATTCCCTCAACACCGGAAGATATTCTCATATTTTTTTTTACATAATTCTTAATAAAGTTTCGTATTTTTTGATCTTCTTGTAGACCCTCGCAATAGTTTTTTGGTTTTTCAAACCAAAGAGAATGATGACTTTGTGT